CTCAAAAATGGAAGAAGAGGTGGAAAGTGAGGAAGAAAGAGATGTAGAAATAGAAACAGCTTCCGAAATGAAGGGGACTAACCAGGAACAAGAGGGATTAACAGATCCTTCTCTTTCCTTTTTTTCGGAAAAAAGGGCGGATCCGAACAAAATCGATGAAACGGAAGATGAATTCCACTCTCGATTCACAGAGACAGGCTATAAAAATAGACCCGTTTCTGATTCTGATTCTAAAGAGTCTTATCTCATGAATATGAATGAAAATCATGACAACAAAATCTTTGATAAAAAAACGGAAAATAAAGACCTTTTTTTCTTTAACACACCTGTTGTTGTGACTCTTCTTTTCGATTTGAATCGATGGAATGAACCATTTCGCTACATAAAAAATGATCAATTTGAGGGGGCTGTCAGAAAGGAAATGTCACAATATTTTTTTGACATATGCCAAAGTGATGGAAAAGAAAGAATCTCTTTTACATATCCTCCTAGTTTATCCATTTTTTTGGAAATGATAAAAAGAAGGATATCCCCGCATACACTCGAAAAATCTTCATCTAATGAGCTCGACAACCCTTGGGTTTATACCAACAAAGAAAAAGTGAAAAATTTCAACAACGAGTTTATAAATCGAATTGAAGCTCTAGACAAAAAAAAGAAATCTATTTATTTGGATATACTAGAAACAAGGACTCGATTGTGTAATGACGCTTCTACAAAAGAATACTTATCCCAAAGGTATGATCCTTTCTTGAACGGATCATATCGGAGAACAATCTACAAAGGACTTTCACCATCAATCCGAAAAATAAAAAACACTTTGCTAAAAAATTTCATAGAGAAATTTGGGATAAATCGTATTCATGGTCTCCTTCTTCCGGATACTGATTACCACGAATTTGAACAGAAAATAAATAGATTTGATAAAAAACCATTATCAACAGAAATTGTAACTGATGCTAATGGTCAAAAAATTAGCAGAAAATCGATTAGACTAGAAGAAATCAGTAAAAAAGTCCCTGTATGGTCATACAAATTAATCACCCAGTTAGAAGAAGAATCAGAAGAATATGATCACGAGCTACCAGAAGATCATGAAATTCGTACAAGAAAGGCCAAACGTGTAGTCATTTTTACTGCTAAGGAGCAGGATCTTGATCCTACTATTGTGAATCCTAGTACGTCCGCTGAACCAGAGGAAGTGGCTTTGATGCGTTTTTCACACCAATCAGACTTTCGGCGAGGTCTAATCAAAGGTTCTATGCGGTCTCAACGGCGTAAAATGGGTATTTGGCTACTCTATCAAGTACATGCAGATTCCCATCTTTTTTTGGACAAAATACAAAAATTCCCTTTTCTTTCTTTTTTGAATGATCTTTCTTTTTTGAATGATAATGATATCCCCTTTTTTTCTTTTGATGATATCTCCAGCGTGATTAACCGAATTTTTAGAAATTGGGGGCGGAAAGGGGAAGCATTCAAAACTCTCAAGGAAGAGTACGAGTTTAGAAAACAGCAAGAGCAAAAAGAAAGAGAACAAAGTTACAAAGAACTAGAAGAAAGTCAAAGAGAAAAAAGAGAGAACAAGATAAGAAGGGAGGAAGAGCAAACAGAGGTAGCAGAGAGCTGGGATAACTTTGAATATGCGCTAGTAATCAGAAGTTTGCTGTTATTAACTCACTCTTTTTGTAGAAAATATATTCTATTCCCTTCATCCATAATTGCAAAAAATCTCGGACGTATATTGCTATTGCAACGTCCTGAATGGTCTGAGGATTTCGAGGAATGGAAGAAAGAGATGCACATAATATGTACCTATAGCGGTCTTCCATTATCCGAAACAGAATTTCCGAGAGATTGGTTGGTGGACGGTATTCAGATAAAAATCTTATTTCCTTTCCGTTTGAAACCTTGGAAAAACGCGAAGCTAGGATACTCTGGGAAAGATCTAATGCAAAACAACAACGAAAACGAGGATCCTTGTTTTTTAACAGTTTGGGGACTGGAAACTGACCGTCCTTTTGGTTTCCCCCGAAAAGGACCTTCCTTTTTTAAACCCGTTTTCAAGGAACTCGGAAAAAAAATGAGAAAATTCCGAAAGGACTATTTGCGAGCTCAAATAGTTCTCGCAGGAAAAACAAAATCATTGGAAGAAGTTTCAAAAGAAACAAACAACCAGGTTCTCAAAAGTTTGATTTTTATAATAAGAATAAAAATAAGAATACAAAAAGAACTTTCAAAAGTCAATCCAATTCGATTATTTATTCGATTCTTTAGATTAAGAGAAGTAGAAGTATATGAATCGAGTGAAATTAAAGAAGAACAAGATTCCATAATCAGCAATCAGATAATTCACGAATCATGTAATCAAATTACATCTCCGAGTTGGAAAAATTCTTCAGTGACAGAACAAAAAAGGAAGGATCTCACTGATAGAAGAAGTACAATTCGAAATCAAATAGAAAGAATCACAAAAGAGAAAAAAAAAGGAACTCCAAGAATAAATAATCTTAGTCCTAACAAAACAAGTTCTAATGCTAAAAGATTCGAAAAATGGCAAATATTAAAAAGAAGAACTGCTGGATTAATCGCTAAATTACCCCTGTTTTTCAAATCTTTCATTCAAAGAATATACACAGATATCTTTGCATCTATCATGAATATTTCCAGAATGAATACAGAACTTTTTGTTGAATCAACAAAATCCATTTCTAATAATGAAGGAAAACAAGAAAAAATTAATAAAAAAAAGAAAAATCCAATTCCGTTGATTTCGACTATCCAAAACGCACTTGATTATATTAGGGATAGTCAAATAATTTCACAGTTATTTTATAACATATCCTGCGTGTCACAAGCATATGTATTTTACAAATTCTCACATCAACTTAGTAACTCGTATAAATCTGTTCTTCAACATGAAGGAAGCCCTTTTTTTCTTAAGCCTGAAATAAAGGCGCCTTTTGAAACACAAAGAATGGGTCATTCGAGTTATGAAATGAATCACTGGAAAACCTGGTTAAGAGGGTTAAGAGGACCTTATCAATATCAATGCGATTTCTCTCAGATCAGATGGTCTAGATTAATACCAGAAAAATGGCGAAATACAGCTCGTCGTATAGATAAAAATGAAAATGAAGATTTTAGCAAATGTTATTCAAAAGCAAAAGAAGAATTACAATTAATTTTTTCCAAAAAACAAAAAGAATTGGAAGTAGATTCATTATCTAATCAAAAAGAGAATTGTCTAAAAGACTATAGATATGATCTTTTATCATATCAATTTATTAATTATGAAAATAAAAGGGAATGCTATAGATCTCCGTTTCAAGGAAATACGAACCAAAAGATTTCTTATAAAACTAAAACGGCTAAAGAAACCCTTTTGGATATGCTTATGCTGAGGAACATCCGTATTAATAATTATCTAGGAAAGGTCCATAGTCTATATATGGAAAAAACGGCCCTTAGAAAGTATTTGGATTGGCAAATTCTCAATGGTTCTCTTAGACAAAAAGTCGATATTCAGGCGATTGATACCAATAGGAATCAAAAGACTCAAATTCGTACTAATAATTCTGAAATAATTCATAAAAAAGATCTTTTTGATCTTATGATTCCAGAAATCAATCCAACAAACTCAAACTCCGACAAAGGATTTTTTGATTGGATGGGAATGAATGAAAAAATGCTAAAGCATCCCATATCGAATGAGGAACTTTGGTTCTTCCCAGAATTTGTGTTACTTTATAATGCATATAAAACGAAACCTTGGTTTATACCAAGCAAATTACTTCTTTTAAATTGGAATAGAAATCAAAATAGTAGTAAGATCAATGACAAGGAAAAAGGAAGTTTTTTGATAGCATCGAAGCATCAAGATATTGAAGAAAATTATGCAAGATCAGACATGACAAAGAAAAAAGAAGACAAAACCAAGGTGGAAACAGAAATAGATTCCGTCCTGAGACATTATTTTCTTTTTCAATTGGACATGGACGAGATTTTGGATGACACAATGATCAATAATATCCAGATGTATTGTCTCCTGCTTAGACTGAAAGATCCAACAGAAGTGATTCTAGCCTCGGTCGAAAGGGAAGAACTGGGTATGGAGATCATGGCGGTTCATGATTTGACAGACTTCATGCAAGAGGAAGTATTCAGTATAGAACCCATTCCGCTGTCTGGAAAAAAAGATGGACAATTTCTTATGTATCAAACCATAGGTACTTCGTTGGTTCATAAGAGTAAGCAACCAACGAGTCCAAAATACCAAGAGCAAAGATATATTTCTAAGAATAATTTTGATGAAGCTATTTCAGCACATGACAGAATAAGTAGAAATAGAGACAAAAAGCATTTTGATTTACTTGTTCCTGAAAATATTTTATCGTTTAGACATCGTAGAAAATTCAGAATTCAAATTTCTTTGAATTCAAAGAATAGAAATGATGTAGATAGAAATCCAGTATTTTGGAACGGAAAGAACGTAAAAAACAGCAGACAAGTTTCACATGACAATAACCATCTTGATAGAGAGAAAAATCGATTTAAATTAATGAAATCAAAGCGCTTTCTTTGCCTTAATTCTCGATTAGAAGATTTAGCTTGTATGAATCGTTATTGGTTTGATACGAATAATGGCAGTCGTTTCAGTATGTTAAGACTACATCTTTATCCACGATTGAAAATTCCTGAATAATACACTTTTTCTATCTATCCTATACCCTATTTCAGATACCCTATATATAATATAGGGTATAGGATAGATAGAAAATATAGGGTATCTGAAAGCACAGAAATACACAGATCACATGTCTTGTCTCACATTTCATTCTAGTATCCAATATGAAATTGGATAATGTCTCAATTAGATCTCGAAATGAATCAACAGAACCTTCTTCATTTCTTCATTTTAGGTCTAAATTCTTCGATGCGAAAATGTACCAATCCTTTTCTATTCCTATCTAAATCCAATTTGAAAGTGGATTGATTGA